GAGAAATTGTGCATATAGAAAACTCTAAAGAAAGAAAAAAAGGAGACCCATGCCATGATTTTCAAATCTTTTCTACTTAGTAGTCTAAGTTTATCGATGAGGATAATTAATTCGGTCGTTGTGGTCGGACTCTATTATGGATTTCTGACCCCATTCTCCATAGGTCCCTCTTAGATCTTCTTTCTCCAATCTTGGGTTAGGGAAGAAGGAGATATTCGCGACTACTGGCGGTTTCATTATGGGGCAGCTCATGATCTTCATATCGATCTATTATCCACCTCTGCATCTATTCTTTCTTAGCTAAACGGGTGGAAGATCCATCCAATTTGGTTATATCATGGACTCGAAAAACGGATCTGAATGTGACTGAAATGCACGATCTTCACAGGTATCACTTTTCACGATACCTAAACCTAAAAAGTGGAATAGCGATTTTCGAACCATTTCCTATAAGAGAATGGTTTCCATTACTTTGAGAAATGGATTCTATATCAAACTATAGCTATTGCATTAAAGAAGAAACTAATAGAAGTCGAAGACGCGGAATGGTAGTGAATAGAGAAAAAAATTCTTCTGATTTTCTTGTTCCTGAAAATATTCTATCTATCTCCTAGACGCCGTAGAGAATTGAGAATTTTCATGTCTTTCAATTCTCGTACTCGTAATTGGAAAGTTACGGAAGGAGATCCATCATTTTGCAATGAAAACAACATAAAAAACTCTGGACAATTTCGAAATCAGACCAAGCGTCTTAATACATATGCAAAAAAATTCATTATTGGCCCACCATTGATTACAAGATTTAGCTTTTATGAATCGCTATTGGTTTGATACGAGTAATGGCAGCCGTTTCAGTATGTTAAGGATACAGATGTATCCACAATTCATTTAGAGTTACTTAATAGCCTATTTCTTATACTATATCTCTATCCCGTGAAATTCTCGAGCCGAAAGATGGATGCATATGCTGTATTTCATTTTGCTAAATTATATCAATTAAATGGTATATCAATTCTATAAATTGGATATAGCAATAAATAAATCAGCAAAATTCTTTTATTTTAGATAGAAGAAATGTTTCTTCTATCTAAAATAAAAGAATGTACCCTTCTATGCAAATTGGATTTGCATCGATAAAATAAATCCAAATTCCAGATTCCAGCAGTAGATGAATAATTGCAAATTTTTGTGTGTACGAGATTAGAATAACTTCAAAATAACTGACATAATTTTTTATTTTTCCTGATCAGAAAAATACATGAAAAAGAAAGGAGGTAGAAAAATTTTTTGATTTATGGTTAAAGAAGAAAAACAAGAAAACAGGGGTTCTGTTGAATTTCAAGTATTCAGTTTCACCAATAAGATACGGAGACTTGCTTCACATTTGGAATTACACAAAAAAGATTTTTCATCGGAAAGAGGTCTACGAAGACTTTTGGGAAAACGTCAACGTTTGCTGGCTTATTTGGCTAAGAAAAATAGAGTACGTTATAAGAAATTAATCAGTCAGTTGGATATTCGGGAGAAGTAATTTAATCGTTCGAATTTTTTTCTTATTTTATTAGTAGTCTTTTCTTATTTTATTAGTAGTCTTTATAGTAGTCTTAGATTTTGCATTTTGATAAGCCTCGTTTTGAGGAATTCATGGAATAATCCATTTTCATGGAAAAAAGAATAAGAACAAGGATATGAGTCTACCGCTTACAAGAAAAGATCTCATGATAGTCAATATGGGCCCTCAACACCCATCAATGCATGGTGTTCTTCGACTGATCGTTACTCTCGATGGTGAAGATGTTATTGATTGCGAACCCATATTAGGGTATTTACACAGAGGAATGGAAAAAATCGCGGAAAACAGAACTATTATACAATACTTGCCTTATGTAACACGGTGGGATTATTTAGCTACTATGTTTACAGAAGCAATAACGGTAAATGCACCTGAATTCTTGGAGAATATTCAAATACCCCAAAGAGCCAGCTATATTAGGGTAATTATGTTAGAATTGAGCCGTATAGCTTCTCACTTATTATGGCTTGGACCTTTTATGGCGGATCTCGGGGCACAGACTCCTTTTTTCTACATTTTTAGAGAGAGAGAATTGATATATGATCTATTTGAAGCTGCTACAGGTATGCGAATGATGCATAATTACTTTCGCATCGGAGGAGTAGCTGCCGATCTACCTTATGGATGGATGGATAAATGTTTAGATTTCTGTGATTATTTTTTACGAGGAGTTGTTGAATATCAACAACTTATTACACAGAATCCCATTTTTTTAGAACGAGTTGAAGGAGTCGGTTTTATTAGTGGAGAAGAAGCTGTAAATTGGGGCTTATCAGGCCCAATGTTACGAGCTTCTGGAATACAATGGGATCTTCGTAAAATTGATCCTTATGAGTCTTACAATCAATTTGATTGGAAAGTACAATGGCAAAAAGAAGGAGATTCGTTAGCTCGCTATTTAGTACGAATCGGTGAAATGAGGGAATCCATAAAAATTATCCAACAAGCTGTAGAGAAAATTCCGGGAGGACCTTATGAGAATTTAGAAGCCCGACGCTTTAAGAACGCAAAGAATTCCGAATGGAATGATTTTGAATATCGATTTCTTGGTAAAAAACCTTCGCCCAATTTTGAATTATCAAAGCAAGAACTTTATGTAAGAGTAGAAGCTCCAAAAGGTGAATTAGGAATTTATCTGATAGGAGATGATAGTCTTTTCCCCTGGAGATGGAAAATTCGTCCACCTGGTTTTATTAATTTACAAATTCTTCCTCAGCTAGTTAAAAAAATGAAATTGGCTGATATCATGACAATATTAGGTAGTATAGATATCATTATGGGGGAAGTTGACCGTTGAAATGATAATAGAGGTAGAAACTATCAATTCTTTTTCGAAATCGGAATTATTAAAAGAAGTCTACGGACTGATATGGATTCTACCCATTTTGACCCTCCTACTGGGAATCACAATAGAAGTACTCGTAATTGTGTGGTTAGAAAGAGAAATATCTGCAGCGATACAACAACGTATTGGTCCTGAATATGCTGGCCCGCTGGGATTGCTTCAAGCTATAGCAGATGGAACTAAGCTACTTTTAAAAGAGGATATCCTCCCATCCCGAGGAGATATTCCTTTATTTAGCATTGGTCCCTCTATAGCAGTCATATCTGTTTTATTAAGTTTTTTAGTTATCCCTTTGGGATATCGTTTTGTTTTAGCTGATCTTAGTATTGGTGTTTTTTTATGGATTGCTATTTCAAGTATTGCTCCTATTGGTCTTCTCATGGCGGGATATAGCTCAAATAATAAGTATTCTTTTTCAGGCGGTCTACGAGCGGCTGCTCAATCTATTAGTTATGAAATACCATTAACTTTTTGTGTACTAGCAATATCTCTACGTGTGATTCGTTAAAATAGGATCTTTTTCCTCTAAAATACATTGAATGCTTATCCTCCTTTGCTTATTCTGTATTCGGATTGGTAAGTTAAACTAGATAGCTATATGAGTGAAACAAAACAGCTTTTTAATTTGTAGTAAAAATATAAAATCTCATTTCCTATGTACAAGAAAAAAGTTCAAGTAAACATAAGCAGTGTAAACTCTTTACCCCAAGGTTGAGATTGTTTGATTAGTCATCATATCTTGAAGCGGGCAAGAATAAAGGATTCGCAATATGGAATTCCATTACTAGAATATTTTGAGTTATTACTATAACTTATAACCATAAGGCAATTCATCAAAAGTTAGTGAGGGATTAGAAACACTAAAGTACATACAGGATTAGTAATGAGAGAATCTAAATCATTAGACATTTTTCCTCATAAAAGGAATCGTAATAAAGACTTGAAATTGGTGGAAATGATCAAGTAGTACTTTCTTCGGATTCCGGTCTAGAGTATGTTCCCATTCACTTGTTAAAGAAATGGCTATCAAGAACGAATTAACCCTTTATTCTTTTTTTCTTTTAAGTATACCCTTCCCGGGGAAAGAAGAATAGGACAAAAGATATGGAATGCAATAGAAAAAAGGATCTTTATTTATTCTTTCCTTCCTTTATTCCTATTCATACAGAATTCCTCATGAACTAATGCCCAATTCTTTCCATTTATTAATTGCTATAACGAGTGTTTTATTCCAATATTAAGTTATTACCGAATAAAGAAAAATTTTTATTTTATTATATAAAGGATGAGATCAATTCGGAAGCGCTTTTTTGTTATTCTAGCAGACAGAATTGCTTTGGTCTAATTTGGGACTTTCCAATCAATTTTATCTTACCTAATTCTATCTACGCCCAGGGAATAATACCGAAATGAAACAATCTTTTCTTTTTTTCTGATCATAGAGGAGCCGTATGAAGCTAAGGTTTCATGTACGGTTTTGGAATAGCGGTGGGAACTGTAATGTTATCATCGACTATGATTATCTAACAGTTCAAGTACAGTTGATATAGTTGAAGCACAGTCCAAATATGGTTTTTTGGGGTGGAATCTTTGGCGTCAGCCTATAGGTTTTCTAGTTTTTCTAATTTCTTCTTTGGCAGAATGTGAAAGATTACCCTTTGATTTACCAGAAGCGGAAGAAGAATTAGTAGCAGGTTATCAAACCGAATATTCTGGTATTAAATATGGTTTATTTTATCTTGTTTCTTACCTAAATTTATTAGTTTCCTCTTTATTTGTAACTATTCTATACTTAGGCGGGTGGAATTTATCTATTCCCTATATATCCTTTTTTGGATTTTTCCAAATGAATAAAATAATGGGAATTTTGGAAATGGTAATAGGTATCTTTATTACATTAACTAAAGCTTATTTATTTCTCTTCATTTCTATCACAATAAGATGGACTTTACCCAGGATGAGAATGGATCAGTTATTAAATCTTGGATGGAAATTTCTTTTACCTATTTCTCTGGGCAATCTCTTATTAACAACTTCTTTCCAACTAGTTTCACTATAAATAAGATAATACAATAACAGTAAGAATATTTTCAACACAAAAGTTCTCTCAAACAAGAGAAAGAAACATACCTTTTTCATACATATTTAGAATATGTTCCCTATGCTAACTGGGTTCATTAGTTATGGTCAACAAACAATACGCGCCGCAAGATACATTGGTCAAGGTTTCATAATTACCTTATCCCACACAAATCGTTTACCTATAACGATTCACTACCCTTATGAAAAATCAATTACATCGGAGCGTTTCCGGGGGCGAATACACTTTGAATTTGATAAATGCATTGCTTGTGAAGTATGTGTTCGCGTATGCCCGATAGATCTACCTCTTGTGGATTGGAGATTTGAAAAGGATATTAAAAGGAAACAATTGCTTAATTATAGTATTGATTTCGGAGTTTGTATATTTTGTGGTAACTGTGTTGAATACTGTCCGACAAATTGTTTATCGATGACTGAAGAATATGAACTTTCTACTTATGATCGTCATGAATTGAATTACAATCAAATTGCTTTGAGTCGGTTACCAATCTCCATAATGGGAGATTACACAATTCAAACAATTAGGAATTCGCCTCAAAGTAAAATAGAGGAAGAAAAATCTTGGAATTCAAGAACGATTACTGATTACTAGGTATTAGGATTTTTTTTTGTTAGAAAAATGGATTTTTCTAACAAAAAAAAAAATCCTAATATCTTTTTCCTTCCTTGAATCTTTTAGTTTTAGTCAGTTCATGAAAAATTTTATACTAGAAATTTCTTCTTATCCATAATGGATTTACCTGGACCAATACATGAGATTCTTGTGCTATTTGGGGGATTTATTCTTCTACTAGGGGGTCTAGGAGTAGTATTACTTACCAACCCAATTTATTCTGCCTTTTCGCTGGGATTAGTTCTTGTTTGTATATCCTTATTCTATTTTTTATTGAATTCCTACTTTGTAGCTGTCGCACAACTTCTTATTTATGTGGGAGCCATAAATGTCTTGATCATATTTGCTGTAATGTTTGTAAATGGCTCAGAGTGGTCTAAAGATAATAATTTTTGGACTATTGGAGATGGGTTTACTTTACTCATTTGTATAACTATTCCTTTTTCACTAATGACTACTATCCCAGATACGTCGTGGTATGGAATTCTTTGGACTACAAGATCAAACCAAATAGTAGAACAGGGTCTCATAAATAACGTTCAACAAATTGGGATTCATTTAGCAACCGATTTTTATCTTCCGTTTGAACTCATTTCCCTAATTCTTCTAGTTTCTTTAATAGGTGCAATTACTATGGCTCGACAATAAGAAATACTTAGAATGAGTCAAAATTCTTAGAATTTCAAATATAAAATAAATAACTAAACAATCACAATTTTGATTTAGTAAAACCCATCTACTGTCAACACAACAAATACCTTCTTTTCTCTTTTGTTGCGTAATTGTTCTATTCTAATTAATTGAATCGGTTCAATTCTTGTCCTCATATTGAAATGAATCGAGATTGATAAGGAGTTAGTTAATGATGTTTGAGCATGTACTTTTTTTGAGTGTCTATTTATTTTCGATTGGTATCTATGGATTGATCACAAGCCGAAACATGGTTAGAGCTCTAATATGTCTTGAACTTATACTGAATTCAATTAATCTAAATCTCGTAACATTTTCTGATCTATTTGATAGTCGCCAATTAAAAGGAGACATTTTCGCGATTTTTGTTATAGCCCTTGCGGCTGCTGAAGCAGCTATTGGACTATCCATTCTTTCTTCCATCCATCGTAACAGGAAATCAACTCGTATCAATCAATCTAATTTTTTGAATAATTAGACATAGAATCCTCTAAACAAAGGCACATATATAATAATACGGAACATTAAGATGAATAGAAATCTGATCTTATTTTTTTATTAGTATTTAATAATATCCATTTTTTGAGTAGGTTATTTCAGAGTATTCTTTTTTACTTAATTGAATATTGCATTTTTACAATCCATTGATATTGCAATTTGAATATTGCAATAATTTATATTGAAAAGATGATACCCAATTTATTGGCTAATTCAAATTAGTATGTAGAATTCATATAATTCTGACTGTTGAAGTCTTAAATTCAAGTCTCTTGGTTCTTTTCACGCTTTCTTACAAACGGATTAAGAAATATATTATTATTTGTTAAAGTTTGGATAAACCATTGCTTCGTCTGGTGTCTACAATACATCTAATTTATATAGTACTAATTTCATTTTTACCAGATCGAAAATTTTTATGTTGAAAAGGAAAATTTAGAGATCCAATGTCACATTCTGTAAAAATTTATGATACATGTATAGGATGCACTCAATGTGTACGAGCTTGTCCAACAGATGTATTAGAAATGATACCTTGGGATGGATGTAAAGCCAAGCAAATTGCTTCCGCGCCGAGAACCGAAGATTGTGTGGGTTGTAAGAGATGCGAATCTGCCTGCCCAACAGATTTTTTAAGTGTCCGCGTTTATTTAGGGCCTGAAACAACCCGCAGCATGGCTCTATCTTATTGATACGTTACAAAAAACTCCACTCGAATCGTCTGATTCCTCTTTACCGAAGAAGCCTGTGCTCGAAATAATTGAGCATGGGCTTTTCTGGTCAAAACGTATCTTGTCTTTATTACTTTATCATGAGTTATTTTCCTTGGTTAACAATACTTGTTGTTTTGCCGATATTTGCCGGTTCATTAATTTTCTTTTTACCTCATAAAGGAAATAAAATAGTTAGGTGGTATACTATATCTATTTGTTTATTAGAATTCCTTCTAATGACTTATGCATTCTGTTATCATTTCCAATTAGAGGATCCCTTAATCCAATTAAAGGAGGATTCTAAATGGATAGATGTTTTGGATTTCCACTGGAGATTGGGAATCGATGGACTTTCATTAGGATCCATTTTATTGACAGGATTTATCACTACTTTAGCTACTTTAGCGGCTTGGCCGGTTACCCGGAATTCGCGATTATTCTATTTCCTGATGCTAGCAATGTATAGCGGTCAAATAGGATTATTCTCTTCACGAGACCTTTTACTTTTTTTTATCATGTGGGAGTTAGAATTAATCCCTGTTTACTTACTTTTATCCATGTGGGGGGGAAAGAGGCGTCTGTACTCAGCTACTAAGTTTATTTTGTATACTGCAGGCGGTTCCATTTTTTTCTTAATTGGAGTTCTGGGTATGGGGTTATACGGTTCCAATGAACCCGGATTAGATTTGGAAAGATTGATTAATCAATCATACCCTGCAACATTGGAAATACTACTGTATTTTGGCTTCCTTATTGCTTATGCTGTCAAATTGCCAATTATACCTCTACATACGTGGTTACCAGATACCCATGGGGAAGCACATTACAGTACATGTATGCTTTTAGCCGGAATTCTATTAAAGATGGGAGCATACGGATTGATTCGGATCAATATGGAATTGTTACCTCATGCTCATTATCTATTTTCCCCCTGGTTGGTAATAATAGGAGCGGTGCAAATAATCTATGCAGCTTCAACTTCTCTTGGTCAACGAAATTTCAAAAAAAGAATAGCCTACTCCTCCGTATCTCACATGGGTTTCATAATTATAGGAATTGGTTCCATAACCAACATTGGACTAAATGGAGCTATTTTACAAATATTATCCCATGGATTTATCGGTGCTACACTTTTTTTCTTGGCGGGAACGGCTTGTGATAGAGTGCGTCTTGTTTATCTCGAAGAATTGGGGGGAATATCTATTCCAATGCCAAAAATTTTTACCATGTTTAGTAGCTTTTCAATGGCTTCTCTTGCCTTGCCAGGAATGAGCGGTTTTGTTGCAGAATTAGTAGTATTTTTTGGACTAATTACTAGTCCTAAATTTATGTTAATGCCAAAAATGCTAATTATTTTTGTAATGGCAATTGGAATGATATTAACTCCTATTTATTTATTATCTATGTTACGCCAGATGTTCTATGGATACAAGCTATTTCATGTTCCAAATGAACATTTTGTGGATTCTGGACCACGGGAACTATTTCTTTTAATCTGTATCTTTTTACCAGTAATAGGAATTGGTATTTATCCCGATTTAGTTCTCTCGCTATCCGTTGACAGGGTAGAGGCTCTATTATCCAATTATTATCCTAAATAGGATTTTCTTTTTTTAACTAGTCCGCTCTATATTTCATCGTGGAAAAAAATTCCATAGTGGAAAAAACATAAAATTCAAAAAAAAGTAAAAAAGTCTAATTAGATCTATCTCGAATTTTTGAGAACCCTTTGAAAAGACGTTCAAGGGGTTCTCAAATCAAACAAAAAAGGAAAAAAACCTTCATATCATAAAAAAATGAGGGTTTTATGTTATGTAATCATTTAGGTGGTAATGTAAATGAACCATAACTATGTAAACCTATTCCTAACAGATTGATACCAAAATAGCAGATCCAAATTATAAGAAATCCTATCGAAGCTACAAGTGCGGAATTTGTACCCTTCCAATTTGGATTTGTTCTACTATGTAAATATATAGCAAATATGGTCCAGGTAATAAATGCCCAAGTTTCCTTAGGATCCCAATTCCAATAGGATCCCCATGCCTCATTAGCCCATACTGCTCCACAAAGAATACCCATGGTTAAAAGAGTAAACCCTAGACTAATGACACGATAACTCCAAGAATCCAAACGCTCAGTTAATTGATATTTGTAATAATTTGGAAATGCGGGAAAAGAGGTGTTTTTTAAAGCACTTCTTTTTGCATATAAATATTCCATCTCACTAAAGAAAAATATTTGAAGTAAAACATTTTTTTTCTTTTTTAAAAATAAAAAGAAATCGAAAGAATTTCGAAATCTAATGATTAGAAGAGCGGCGGATAATAAGGATCCGCACAAAAGAGTTGCATAGCTTAGTAACATCATACTGACATGCATCATTAACCACTGAGATTGTAGAGCAGGTACTAGTATTGTGGATTGATGCATTTCAGTTAAAAGACCCGATGTGGCAAAGCCTTGCGTTAAAATAGTACTTGGCGTAGTTATTGTGCTTAAATCATTTTTCGAGTTCTGTATCTTAGGAATAGTATGAAGAATATACAGAGCCCATGAAAGGAAGATTAATGACTCATATAAATTACTTAATGGAAAATGTCCCGAAGAAACCCAACGAGAAACTAAGAATCCTGTTATAGAGAAAAAAGTAGTTATCATTCCTTTTTCTGACGAATCACGTAATCCCCTAAGCCTAAGTTCACGAACTAATAAGGTTATCAAATGAATCGTAATCACAATTGAAATGGTTGAGAAAGAGATATGGGTTAGTATATGTTCTAAAGTTGCAAATAGCATAAGGATAAGGTCCCATTACAAAATTGGAAATTGCTAATTTCATCCATTTTCTAATCTATTGTATTCTTTTTCGAGAATGCCGCCACTCGGACTCGAACCGAGATGCTTGAGCACTGCTTCCTAAGAGCAGCGTGTCTACCAATTTCACCATGGCGGCTAACTTAAAATAATAGTTAACTTAAAAGAATAATAGTTATTTTCTCACGAATCGTCGAGATTGGGAGAGGCCATAGAATTTAGGAACATTAGAATTTCATCATTAACTACAAATAATTTTGTATTTTAGAAAAATTTATAGAATGAAAGCCTTTACGCTCTTATTAATATGATTTACCAGTCCTAAACTCATTTATATGGGAATTTAGGATAAGATTGGATAAGATAGGTAGAGGTTGTATGTCCTATTGCAAGAATAGTCTACTTTTGGTAATAGAATCCTCATAAAAAAATGAGGATTCTATAATTAATCTGAATTATTCATTCAGATTAAATAATTGGAATTTCTTTGGGTTGGGATAGTTCAATTCAGATTATTCCAAAACTTTATTATTTGTTTGTTTGTTGCCCAGAAAAACCTTTTGGTTTTGGATGCTCCTTGCCGCTAGAAAATGGTCTTGATTTTGCTAAAGAATAAGATTGTACTATGGAAAAATAAGTCTTTTTCTTCCAAAGATTTTTACGAATACGCTTTTTTGACATCGAAGTACGTTTTTTTGGAACTGCCATTTTAAAGGGGAATTATTTTTTTATAGTTGTATGTGAAAGACATCTATTGCCAAAAATCAATCCTTCTTTCTGTTTTTTCTTAGTATTTATACTTAGATACTGAAAGATACTGAAATTCAAAATTCTTTTTTAGTTCATTTTGTCTAATGTGGATAAGACAAGAGTTTTTTAAGACTTTCTATTTAAATCAATTTATATATCAAATATACCCCATATATAAATATATGGTATGGGGGATAAGCCCCCATATAAGATGGGGAGATAAAAAGAAGGTTCAAATTCAATTAGTTAATTAAGTTCAGAACGGTATTTCATAATTGAATTCCAATCAAAAAAAATACTTAGTCTCTTAAACAAGACATTCTAAAACTTAGAGAATTCTAGTCATTAGGATTTCCGTTTTATATGAAGTAAGCAATATTTGAGAATTTCCTATACTATAGATTCTTTGGAATTCAATCAATCAATTACGAAACAAGAGAGCTCCTTTATTTTAAGAGAAAGAAATACAAAAATGAATAGAAAGTAAAATGATTCAATCTTTTTTTGTAGTTTAATAAATATTTTTTTTTTACTAATAACTAGATAACGAAATTCTTTGATTCACTTTTTGAATTTAAGCAACTAAACCCATTCTGAATTTTTGAATATTTTAATGAGAGAAATTTTGAAAAATCCGGAATTCCGGTATTTTTTCTTATTCTTATTTTGTTTTTTTAATTCCTTTAGAGAGATATAAGAGTAGGTTTGGTGAATCGGAAACAATTCTATTTTATAGAAAAATTGAACTATAAATTTCAACTAAAAATTGCTATTTCTTTTCTTATGGAACATACATATCAATATGCCTGGGTAATCCCTCTTCTCCCACTTCCAGTTATTATGTCAATGGGATTTGGACTTTTTCTTATTCCGACAGCAACAAAAAATCTTCGTCGCATATGGGCTTTTCCTAGTATTTTACTCTTAAGTATAGCTCTGGTATTCTCAGTTCACCTGTCTATTCAACAAATAAATGGAAGTTCTATCTATCAATATCTATGGTCTTGGACCATCAATAACGATTTTTCTTTAGAATTTGGATACTTGATCGACCCCCTTACGTCTATTATGTTAATACTAATTACTACTGTAGGAATCTTGGTTCTTATTTATAGTGACGATTATATGTCTCACGATGAAGGATATTTGAGATTTTTTGTTTATATAAGTTTTTTTAATACTGCCATGTTGGGATTGGTTACTAGTTCCAATTTGATACAAATTTATTTTTTTTGGGAACTTGTCGGAATGTGTTCCTATTTATTGATAGGCTTTTGGTTTACACGGCCAATTGCAGCGAGTGCTTGCCAAAAAGCTTTTGTAACTAATCGTGTAGGGGATTTTGGTCTGTTATTAGGAATTTTAGGTTTTTTTTGGATAACAGGTAGTTTAGAGTTTCGGGATTTGTTCAAAATAGCTAATAACTGGATTCCTAATAATGGGATTAATTCCTTACTTACTACTTTGTGTGCTTTTTTATTATTCCTTGGTGCAGTTGCAAAATCCGCACAATTCCCTCTTCACGTATGGTTACCCGATGCTATGGAAGGACCCACTCCTATTTCGGCTCTTATACACGCAGCAACTATGGTTGCTGCGGGGATTTTTCTTATAGCTCGACTTCTTCCTCTTTTCATATCCCTACCCTGGATAATGAGTTTTATTTCTTTAGTAGGTACAATAACGCTCTTCTTAGGAGCCACTTTAGCTCTTGCTCAGAGAGATATTAAAAGAAGCTTAGCCTATTCTACAATGTCTCAATTGGGTTATATGATGTTAGCTCTCGGTATAGGTTCTTATGAAGCTGCTTTATTCCATTTGATCACTCATGCTTATTCGAAAGCTTTATTGTTCTTAGGATCCGGATCCGTTATTCATTCAATGGAACCCCTTGTTGGATATTCACCAGATAAAAGTCAGAATATGGTTCTTATGGGTGGTTTAAGAAAATACGTTCCAATTACAAGAACTACTTTTTTATGCGGTACACTTTCTCTTTGTGGTATTCCACCTCTTGCTTGCTTCTGGTCCAAAGATGAAATCCTTAGTAATAGCTGGTTGTATTCACCTTTTTTTGGAATAATAGCCTCTTTTACTGCAGGATTAACTGCATTTTATATGTTTCGGATATATTTACTTACTTTTGATGGGTATTTGCGTGTTCATTTTCAAAATTACAGCAGTACTAAAGAAGGTTCGTTGTATTCAATATCCTTATGGGGAAAAGGCATATCCAAAGGAGTCAATAGAGATTTTGTTTTATCAACAATGAAGGATGGAGTTTCTTTTTTTTCACAAAATGGACCTCAAATTCCTGATAATACAAGAAATAAGATAGGATCCTTTAGTACTCCCTTTGGGGCTAAAAACACTTTTGTCTATCCTCATGAAACGGGAAATACTATGCTATTTCCTCTTCTTATATTACTGCTTTTTACTTTGTTCATTGGATCTATAGGAATCCATTTTGATAATGGAATAAAGGGTAATGGAATATCGGAGTTAACCATATTATCAAAGTGGCTAACTCCTTCAATAAAATCTTTTCAGGAAAGTTCTAATTCTTCCATAAATTCATATGAATTTCTCATTAATGCAATTTCTTCTGTAAGTTTAGCAATTCTTGGTCTATTCATAGCATATATCTTCTATGGATCCACTTATTCTTTTTTTCAGAATTTGAATTTTCTAAATTCCCTTGTAAAAGGGAATCCAAAAAAAAACTTTTTGGATCAAGTAAAAGAAAAGATATACAGCTGGTCATATAATCGTGGTTATATAGATGTTTTCTATACTAGGGTCTTTATCTTGGGTATAAGAAGATTAGCCGAACTAACGAATTTTTTCGATAAGGGTGTTATCGATGGAATTACCAATGGAGTAGGTCTTGCTAGTTTTTGTATAGGAGAAGAAATTAAATATGTAGGGGGGGGGCGAATATCGTCTTACCTATTCTTTTTTTTATGTTATGTATCCTTGTTCTTATTCTTTTTTCCATGAAAATGGATTATTCCATGAATTCCTCAAAACGAGGCTTATCAAAATGCAAAATCTAAGACTACTATAAAGACTACTAATAAAATAAGAAAAGACTACTAATAAAATAAGAAAAAAATTCGAACGATTAAATTACTTCTCCCGAATATCCAACTGACTGATTAATTTCTTATAACGTACTCTATTTTTCTTAGCCAAATAAGCCAGCAAACGTTGACGTTTTCCCAAAAGTCTTCGTAGACCTCTTTCCGATGAAAAATCTTTTTTGTGTAATTCCAAATGTGAAGCAAGTCTCCGTATCTTATTGGTGAAACTGAATACTTGAAATTCAACAGAACCCCTGTTTTCTTGTTTTTCTTCTTTAACCATAAATCAAAAAATTTTTCTACCTCCTTTCTTTTTCATGTATTTTTCTGATCAGGAAAAATAAAAAATTATGTCAGTTATTTTGAAGTTATTCTAATCTCGTACACACAAAAATTTGCAATTATTCATCTACTGCTGGAATCTGGAATTTGGATTTATTTTATCGATGCAAATCCAATTTGCATAGAAGGGTACATTCTTTTATTTTAGATAGAAGAAACATTTCTTCTATCTAAAATAAAAGAATTTTGCTGATTTATTTATTGCTATATCCAATTTATAGAATTGATATACCATTTAATTGATATAATTTAGCAAAATGAAATACAGCATATGCATCCATCTTTCGGCTCGAGAATTTCACGGGATAGAGATATAGTATAAGAAATAGGCTATTAAGTAACTCTAAATGAATTGTGGATACATCTGTATCCTTAACATACTGAAACGGCTGCCATTACTCGTATCAAACCAATAGCGATTCATAAAAGCTAAATCTTGTAATCAATGGTGGGCCAATAATGAATTTTTTTGC